TTGGATTTGAACCAATGACTCCCGCCGTATGAAAGCAATACTCTAACCACTGAGTTAAGTAGGTTATTTATCACCAAAAAAAGGACCCATCACTTATAGGATTATAAGTGGAATATCATTTCTAAGCAATACCAATCTGTTAACAGTAGACGGATCAGAGAGCTATCATGTGGGATTATGGAATATCCATCTTGACAAGAAATTATCCATATGTTAATATATCTATGACAAGGGCTATAGCTCAGTTAGGTAGAGCACCTCGTTTACACGTGCGCTAATGCTTTTCAGGGGAGCCCATTATGCAATAAACATAATTGATCTTATTGACAAATCGATGTCTTACTCCATGGATTCGAGGGAACAAGAGAACAATAGCCTGACAAATATTGGGTTCGGTCCGATTCAGGTGCGAATTCAAGTGCCAAATCAAATAGAACCCGCCATTGATTTGATAGTTGATAAGGTAAATACCCAGTCCATTCAATGCTAGGCATAATGAGTATAAGGGCCTCAAAATAACCTTTTTTCGTCCTATGAACTTTAAGGTGTATGAAGTATCATATTCGACTCTTGCAGCGTAGCGATAGAGACTCCATCTAACTTAGTTTGATCTAGGCCGAAGGCAGACCTAAGTCAAGGTAACCCTTCTTTGAAACACTTTGGTATTGCTCCTAGATCAGAATACAAATGATGAATCAGAGCACATGGAACCATCTCATTATTTTCCTGTAAAGAAAAATATGGTGGACTAACTGATCTTTACATCAGTTTATGAAAGAGCCCAATGCAACAAAATGCATGTTGGGTCTTTGAAACAGTTCGAATCATTTCGATAATAATCAGTTTGATCTGTTTTACCGAGAAGGTCTACGGTTCGAGTCCGTATAGCCCTAATACATTCTATTTTAGTTTAGTATAGTTTTCATTTCCTCATTAGTACTTGTTTGTAGACTGGCCGGTTGGTTGGTCCAAAAGTATTACCGCATGTTCATGTAAATACATAGGGACAGGAAAATAAAAACAATAAAAAACAATAATTCATTCCAATGGATCTAATCAGTATTTGTAAAATCTCGGATAAAATACTCATCTTCCTCCATTAATCTTCGTGGATGGATTCCATATGACCTTTTTCCTCTTTTCCTGTCCATGATTAAAGAGTTAGTGATATATTTTTGCGTTGGTATATCGAATCCGGTCAATTTATGAAGTGAGAATCATGACATAATTCTGTCTAAAAACTTCAACAGTCACATAGATCTAGGACCTATTCTTTTCTTGTATTTGTTTTGTGTGTGGAGTCGCCTGACTAATCGCTTTTTGACAGAACAACAACCCCAATTGATTGATTCAGAGATAATGCAGAGATAATGAATTGGTCCTAAATGTATCAATTTCCTTCTTCTATATTCTATGAGTTGAGTTGGTTTTGGGATTTGGTCTGTCAAATCATTCGATAATGTCTAATTCTTTCTATTAGAAGTATCTTTCTTATGTAGATTAGATAATTTACGATTCCGTCTATTATACCACTCTGTGGTATCTTTCATTGTGTAATGTGGGTTTGCTGTAAAACAAACCTTTTTCTTGTAGTGAAATCCAACCCATCGGGTGGTCTTACTATTACTAAGTGTTATTGCCGTAACAAAACAAACAAGTATTTTGGTTCATTCCAAATCGCGATCTTTCTTTAGTACTCGAGATTGGTCTGAAATGGAATGACTCTTTTTTTTTTTTTCATTCTAACTCTAATGAAATAACTCGATTCTTTTTATTTTATTTCTGAGAGGGTCAGTCGGTATAGTACAAGAAAAAAGTTTCGAATTTTTTTTGTATAGAAAGATATGAGTTGTTATATGTAAACTCGCAACTCAACGGATTGAATCAAATCAATTAAGGAAAATAGAAATGAAATCCAGGATAAGGAAAGGAGAAAAAAATATAATCGTTCGTTGCTTTAGATTATGTTTATGTAATGTATTCGTATGAAATCAATAGAAGCAATGATCCTATACACAGATATTAATGAAAAAAAAAATACTTCGAAAAGAATATGCTAGAAATCCCTAGATATTTTACCCCATATGACTACTGAAATTTTTTCAGTTTTGAAATTCTTTTTTATATTATATTTCTATATTAATTATATTTTTTTATATTAATTATATTTTTTTATATGTTTTTATTTTCTATATGTTTTGATTTTCTTTTATTTTGATTTTCATTATCTCATTATATATATATATGTAATGAAACATAGGATTAATTCGCATTATTAATTTAGTAGTATTATCAATTAGTATTAGAATATGTGCTAGTATAATATTTAATTAATATTTTAGTTTAGTAATTAGTAATTAATTACTATTTAATTACTTGACTTTTTACTTTTTTTTCTTTTTTTATATTATCGTACTTTTTTCTTTTTATTTTTTTTATAGAGTATTTTTATACTCTATTTTATAGAGTATAGAGATAAAGTATAGAGAAACCGAGACAA